AATAATCAATGGAATAAAAGAAGAAATGTCCCGGCCAGTACTTAAGCAGATCAGGCCGGGAGAATAAACCTTTCATATAAAATAAAAGAACTAAGATATTCTTTCTATTGAGGAGATCCGTTTTGAGTCATTATCTATATTGAATTCCTGATCAATTGCTTTTTCTATCTTTTTCTTATTTTTATTATATTTATTATTTTTACATATTTTATTATACATAATATATTTATACTATAATAAATATATACCTCTTAGTATAAATATATACCTTTACTTTTATTTTATTTAAATTATTTTATCTAAATATTAAATACTTTGTTTAAGTTTAAATTTTAATAGCTATTTCAAAAATTTCTATTATTTATTAGAATATTTCAAATTTCTATTTTAATAATATAATTCTATTTTTTTTTTTTTATTAAAATAGAATAATATAATAAAATAAATTATAATAATAATAAAGTTAAATAAGATTAAATAAAAAAAAATCAAATGAAAAAAGAAAATAAAGAGAAGAAGGTGGATTTTTATCAATCTTTATTTCACGTGTTACATCACATAACAAATTTTAAATTTGTAATTAGGAGAGATGGCTGAGTGGACTAAAGCGGCGGATTGCTAATCCGTTGTACAAATTATTTGTACCGAGGGTTCGAATCCCTCTCTTTCCGCTTTCTCTGGTCACTTGGTATTTTCGAATTCGAAAAGATTCTCATCCTATGAAACAAATAAGATTATTAAGAATTAATTTATAAAAAAGAAAAAAAAAACTATAAATTTTTTATTCCTCACGTCCAGGATTGCGTCCTGGATCATTAGATAAGAATCCAAAGATAAAAAGGGAAACAAAGAATATCACTACTGTGTAAACAAAGAGTTTGAGAGTAAGCATTACACAATCTCCAAGATCATTTTTTTTTTTTGAAAAAGGGGAATAGATTGCCTATTTTTTACCACATATACCATTTTTTTGTTTTGACACCCCCAAAAATGAAAAATAAAACGAATTTTTTTGTAATAAGATTTTGATTCATTCGTTACCCGAGATTTCTTGTCATATCAATAATTAGGTATTATGGAGTACCTAATAGTCCATACTCACCGGAAGGTCAGAACGGGGAAAAGGCTGATCCAAATTCATCGCTGCGGTTATTCATTCAATATACAAGAATTTCCATTTTTGAATCGAGGGTTTGTAATGTAAGACTTATCTGATCTTATCAATTTTTATAATTTTTTTATCAAATACATCATCAATTTAGCAGAGTATTAAGGATTTCATCGAAAACTTACAGCGGCTTGCCAAACAAAGGCTAAGAGAAAAAAGAGTACAGGTATGACAGGCATAACATCTACGATTGGATTGAAAATGGCATAAGCTTCGGGCAATTTGGCGAAGAAAAAACTACTCGAATAAAGGACAGAATTAAGACAGATACCGATTAAACTAAAGATATTAAGCATAACAAGCATTTCGTTCTTGTGGATTAGATAATTTTGAGTTATTTTTATAAGGGAAAAATAAAAAAGGCAGATCAAGAAATCCTTCTTTTTCTTCGGTTCGGACTTTCCCAAATAAAAAATCCCTCCCCCCCATTCTCATTCTAAAATGAGAATATAAGGAATTCAACTTTCATACAATATCTTAATTGAATTCTATGTAATGATCAATGAATTTTTTTGATTCTATATCTACATGTCTTGAATCCTAGCAACAAAATATCCCATATGTTTTTGTGTATTTGGGTTGGGATTGACGAATAACCAATACCAATATTAGTATTGGTTAATATCGAATATAAATCAAAATGGGGCGTGGCCAAGCGGTAAGGCAGCGGGTTTTGGTCCCGTTATTCGGAGGTTCGAATCCTTCCGTCCCAGATCGTTTTTCATGAAACGAAAGATGGGATCACACTGCATTCCACATGAAACAAAAATTTGTTAAAGGGAAAAATCTTTTCTTATTAATTTTCAGAATGGTTCTAAGAATCATATCTGAGAATTCGTTTGGTTTCTCACAAACGGAATCAAGTGTCAAATGTGGGTAAAATTGAATATCTTTATTTTCATTCAATTCATATGATAGAATATGGGGTTAAATTAAATAAATTTGATCCTTGCTGACCCTTATTCGGATAAATACTTATTTATCCGTAGATAGAAATATTATATACCGGTTGAACCAATGACTATTCATGATTTTATATTGAATCAATTCCATACCGCTTTGAAATTTCAATTAGAGGAATGTTATGGTAAAACTTCGTTTGAAACGATGTGGTAGAAAGCAACGTGCGACTTGAAGGACATGGTCGGCTGTGGATTTTTACATCCGCCATCTTCTATAGTAATGAAGATGCTCTTGGCTCGACATAGTTTGTTCTGTTCTGCCCGGAACCTAATTTGTGTTGGGTTATAAGTAAATAGTACATGATGAAGCTCGAGAAGAAAGGATTGATTCATTTTTCAAGGGAAAGAATCTAGGGTTAGTGAAAATCAATAAGTTAGACCAACTCTGTAAGTATATCCTCACTATATATAAATTCTAAATCGAAATGTTCAAATTCAGAACAAGTTTGAAAAGTCAAATTTTTAGAAATTGGTAAAACTATTTCGATGAAAAGTGTATCACAAGGGAATCAATCATTCGTATTCTATTTATATAGAAAGAAATAACAAAAAAAGGTATGTTGCTGCCATTTTGAAAGGAATAAGGATCCCCGAGGTAATGTCTAAACCCAATGATTTCACAAAGCAAGGATAAAGGATTCCGAAACAAGGAAACACTATTTTCAATTGTCTCAACAATTGGATCAGACTGAGGAATAAAAATAGATTCGAAATGAGACAAACAAAAGAGTTTAGAGACGGCTCAATAAATGTCTAAGGATTTTCTTGTCAGAATTACCCAACTTGAGTTATGAGTATGAATGAGATTTCTTCCTTTTTCTGTAAGTAAGAAGAAAAAAGTACTCAATTCAAATTATAGTAAAATTCATTATTTTATGGATCCACTTGCTATTATATACAGAAATTGGAATCATTTTTCTCGAGCCGTATGAGGAAAAAACCTCCTATACGTTTCTAGGGGGGGCATTGTTTATTTACATCTATCCCAATGAGCCATCTATCGAATCGTTGCAATTGATGTTCGATTCCGAAGAGAAGGAAGAGATCTTCGAAAAGTAGGTTTTTACGATCCGATAAAGAATCAAACTTATTTAAATGTTCCTGCTATTCTATATTTCCTTGAAAAGGGTGCTCAACCTACAGGAACTGTTTATGATATTTTAAAGAAGGCAGAATTCTTTAAAGAAAGAACTTTGAGTTAATTAAAGGAAAAAATTATTAAATAAATAAAATAAAGTAGGGAAGGGTAACTAGTATCTATCCTTGTGTAATTATTTCTATTTACACACCATTTTCCTTTTTCTTGCTTTATTCATATTTTGGTGGGGGAATTTAATTTAACAACAAACAAGGGGTTAAGCTTGCTTATCGTACTTTTATTGATTGAATAAACCGGGGATTTTTTATTTACCTTTTCCTTAATTTTTCCCATTCCAATTTCTTATTTATGTTGTGCCAATCCAACACAAGTCTTTATTTTATTTACTTGATTTACTTTCTCAACATTGCTTTTATATTGACAATGGTGTATCGAACAAATATAATTCGATCCTAGATAAATAGGGCTGTTTATCCCCACCCCATATTGGTTTTTTTGTTTCCTTCACTCAAATGATGGGTTTGCCTTGCTGCATTTACTCTCATACAAGATGTATTTTCTTAGGGAAAATCAAAAAGGAATTTGCTAAAAAATGGGTGGTCTGTCATAATTTTTACATTTCGATTAGGAATATTTTTAATCCGATCTGCTAATTTTGGTATTTTGTGTTTCTAATTGATCAGAAAATCCTTCTTTTCGATGTGTTGCTAGTTCAATGTTTTGATAGGGTCGCGCAGTGCAACTCAATTGATTTTTATATTTCGATCATATCTACATATCCTATTTATCCGGGTTGCTAACTCAACGGTAGAGTACTCGGCTTTTAAGTGCGACTATGATCTTTTACACATTTGGATGAAGCAACGAATTCGTCCAGACTATTGGTATAGTCTATAAGACCACGACTGATCCTCAAGGGTAATGAATGGAAAAAACAGCATGTCGTAATAAAATCAATTTATTATTTTATTAGATTTTCTATTTTATTAATTTATTTAATTTGAAATGAAAGTCAAAGTTAAAGTAGAACTTTGACTTTATCCTTACCAAATCATTACAGTTCCAAAGGATTGTTTTGATTTTTGGAAGGGGACAAAAGAAATTCACATTTACAGTTGGGTCTAGTGAATAAATGGATAGAGCTCTATGGCTCCAATTCTGGTAAAATAAAAAGCAACGAGCTTATGTTCTTAATTGGAATGATTACCCGATCAAATTAGATGTTAAAAATGAATTAGTGCCTAATGCGGGAAAGAGTGGGTTCTCCTGTGAGTGAACCATTGATTTTTTATTTTTTTTTTTTTTCAGAATCCTAATTATTCTTTATTATGGATTGTAGACGGATGTGTAGAAGAAACAGTATATTGATAAAGAGAATTTATTCCAAAGTCAAAAGAGCGATTGGGTTGCAAAAATAAAGGATTTTTCTCCTGTTGTAATTATAACGAACATAAACCAATTGGATATAAAAGGAAGGTAAAAAGATCTGTTGATTGGACTCCCTCTTTCTTTTCCGGGGTATATATTTTTTTCTTACTATACTATATACATAATACAATACATAATACCCTGTTCTGACCATATTGCACTATGTATGTATCATTTGATAAACCAAGAAAAACCTTCTGCCTCTGGCTCAAGTAGAAATGTAAATGGAAGAATTACAAGGATATTTAGAAAAAGATAGATCTCGGCAACAACACTTCCTATATCCGTTTCTTTTTCAGGAGTATATTTATGCGTTTGCTCATGATCATGGTTTAAACGATTC